GTTGGCGTAGCTTAATCAAAGCATAACACTGAAGATGTTAAGATGGGCCGTGAACAAGCCCCGCAAGCACAAAGGTTTGGTCCTGACTTTACTATCAGTTCTAGCCCGGTTTACACATGCAAGTCTCCCCGACCCTGTGAGAATGCCCTCAACTCTCCTGCCCGGAGACGAGGAGCGGGCATCAGGCGCAATACTTTTTAGCCCAAGACGCCTTGCTTAGCCACACCCCCAAGGGAATTCAGCAGTGATAGACATTAAGCCATAGGCGAAAGCTTGACTTAGCCAGGGCTAAGAGGGCCGGTAAAACTCGTGCCAGCCACCGCGGTTATACGAGAGGCCCAAACTGATTAAACTCGGCGTAAAGAGTGGTTATGGGAATAAGACACTAAAGCTGAAGGCCCCCTAAGCCGTTATACGCACTTGGTGACCCGAATCTCTAACACGAAAGTAGCTTTATTTTACCAACCAGAACCCACGACAGCTAGGCCACAAACTGGGATTAGATACCCCACTATGCCTTGCCGTAAATTTAGATGTTTTTCTACAACAAACATCCGCCTGGGGACTACGAGCGCTAGCTTAAAACCCAAAGGACTTGGCGGTGCTTCAGACCCCCCTAGAGGAGCCTGTTCTAGGACCGATAACCCCCGTTTAACCTCACTACTCCTTGCTCTCCCCGCCTATATACCGCCGTCGCCAGCTTACCCTATGAAGGCACCACAGTAAGCAGAATGGGTACTACCCAGAACGTCAGGTCGAGGTGTAGCGTACGAAGTAGGAAGAAATGGGCTACATTATCTGATACAGATCACTCACGGAAGGCTGCCTGAAACAGACAGCCCGAAGGCGGATTTAGCAGTAAGGAAAGACTAGAGCGCTTCCCTGAAGTTGGCTCTGAAGCGCGCACACACCGCCCGTCACTCTCCCCAACAGTACTTGTACTTAGTATCTAACACAATAATAACCGCAAGGGGAGGCAAGTCGTAACATGGTAAGTGTACCGGAAGGTGCACTTGGAACAATCAGGGCGTGGCTGAGACAGTAAGGCGCCTCACTTACACCGAGAGAACATCCATGCAAGTTGGATCGCCCTGAGCCAAACAGCTAGCTCGACCATAAAGATAGAACTGACAACATTAGCCAACCTAGCACAGAATAAATGCATTAACTAAACCATTCTACCCCCCCCAGTACGGGCGACGGAAAAGGGCCAACGAAGCCATAGACAAAGTACCGCAAGGGAAAACTGAAAGAGAGATGAAACAGCGCACTAAAGTAAATGAAAGCAGAGACCAAACCTCGTACCTTTTGCATCATGATCTAGCCAGTAACATCAAGCAAGGAGTTCTCTAGTTTGAGCCCCCGAAACCAGACGAGCTACTCCGGGACAGCCTAACGTAGGGCCAACCCGTCTCTGTGGCAAAAGAGTGGGAAGATCCCCGAGTAGAGGTGAAAGACCTACCGAGTCAGGTTATAGCTGGTTGCCTGGGAAATGAATAGAAGTTCAGCTCCGTCAAGCGCCCTTCCCCCGATCCCGATCAAACAAGGTAGAAGGACACCCACGGAAGTTAGCTAGGGGAGGTACAGCTCCCCTAACAAAGGACACAACCTTCACAGGAGGCTAAAGAATATATTAAACTAAGGTTACAGGCTTCAGTGGGCCTAAAAGCAGCCACCTGAGCAGAAAGCGTTAAAGCTCAAGCCAAATCAAGCCCATTATTCTATTAACGAATCTCTGACGCCCCTAATAAATACCAGGCCCCCCCATGCCCTCATGGGAGAGACCATGCTAGAACGAGTAATAAGAAGAAAGAACTTCTCCCCGCACATGTGTAAGTCGAATCGGACCACCCATCGACGATTAACGAACCCAACAACAGAGGCCCATGCACCATCGCCACGCAGGCCAAGAAGACCACGCAAATCGGATCGTTTACCCCACACAGGAGTGCAAATAAGGAAAGACTTAAGGAATGAAAAGGAACTCGGCAAACCTAGACCCCGCCTGTTTACCAAAAACATCGCCTCCTGCCCATATTGACCTATAGGAGGTCCCGCCTGCCCTGTGACCAAAAGTTTAACGGCCGCGGTATCCTAACCGTGCAAAGGTAGCGCAATCAATTGTCTTTTAAATGGAGACCTGTATGAATGGCATAACGAGGGTCTAACTGTCTCTTTTTTCCAGTCAATGAAACTGATCTGCCCGTGCAGAAGCGGGCATGAGTGCACAAGACGAGAAGACCCTATGGAGCTTTAGACGCCCACCAGCCATTGGAAGCAGCCCCACTAATAGACCTCCAAATAAGATGGCCCTGGTATAAACGTCTTCGGTTGGGGCGACCACGGAGGAAAATAAAGCCTCCGAGAGGAACAGGGGAAACCCTAAACCAAGAGCCACAGCTCTAAGCAACAGAATATTTGACCGAAATGATCCGGCCTATTGCCGACCAGCGGACCGAGTTACCCTAGGGATAACAGCGCAATCCTCTCCCAGAGTCCATATCGACGAGAGGGTTTACGACCTCGATGTTGGATCAGGACATCCTAATGGTGCAGCCGCTATTAAGGGTTCGTTTGTTCAACGATTAAAGTCCTACGTGATCTGAGTTCAGACCGGAGTAATCCAGGTCAGTTTCTATCTGTGACGCCGCCCTTCCTAGTACGAAAGGACCGGAATGGCGAGGCCTATACCTCAGGTACGCCTCCCTCCAATCCGATGAAGACAACTAAAACGGAAAAAGGAGAGCTAATCCTCCTCAGCCCCAGATAAGGGTTCGCTGGAGTGGCAGAGCCTGGTAAATGCAGGAAACCTAAGCCTTCCCCACCAGGGGTTCAAGTCCCCTCTCTAGCTATGCTACATACCATTTTAATCCACATCATTAATCCTCTCGTCTACATCATCCCGGTCCTTCTCGCAGTGGCCTTTCTCACCTTAATCGAACGAAAGGTACTAGGCTATATGCAACTTCGAAAGGGACCCAACGTAGTAGGTCCATACGGCCTACTTCAACCTATCGCGGACGGAGTGAAGCTATTCATTAAAGAACCAGTCCGACCCTCCACATCTTCCCCCTTCTTATTTTTAGCAACCCCCACACTGGCCCTCACGCTAGCTCTGACCCTATGAGCCCCCCTGCCCCTCCCCCATCCTGTTACGGACATAAACCTAAGCATGCTATTTATCTTAGCCATATCCAGCCTGGCCGTCTACTCCATTTTAGGCTCAGGATGGGCATCCAACTCTAAATATGCATTGATCGGGGCCCTACGAGCGGTGGCCCAAACTATCTCCTACGAGGTGGCCCTTGGACTTATCCTCCTCTGTACAGTCGTATTCGCCGGAGGGTTTACCCTATCCATATTTAGCACAACTCAAGAAGGAGTGTGACTCCTAGCCCCCGCCTGGCCCCTCGCGGCAATATGGTATGTCTCTACCTTGGCAGAAACCAACCGTGCACCTTTTGACCTCACTGAAGGTGAGTCAGAACTAGTCTCAGGGTTTAATGTAGAATATGCAGGAGGACCTTTCGCACTATTTTTCCTTGCTGAATACGCTAACATTCTATTCATAAATACACTATCCGCCATCCTATTCATAGGCGCCTCCCACATCCCTTCCTTTCCGGAACTCACCACAGTAAGTATCATAGTCAAGGCAGCCCTTCTATCGAGTATCTTCCTCTGAGTCCGGGCCTCCTACCCCCGCTTCCGCTATGACCAGCTAATGCATCTAGTATGAAAGAGCTTTCTTCCCCTAACTCTTGCCCTGGTTCTCTGACATATCGCCCTCCCGGTGGGCACTGCAGGTCTCCCCCCCCAATTCTAGTCCCCGGAGCTGTGCCTGAACGTTTAAGGGGCACTTTGATAGAGTGACCTAAGGGGGTTAAACTCCCCCCAACTCCTTAGGAAGAAGGGGCTCGAACCCTTCCCCCAGAGATCAAAACTCTGAGTGCTTCCACTACACCACTTCCTAGTAGAGTCAGCTAAATAAGCTTTCGGGCCCATACCCCGAACATGTTGGTTAAAACCCTTCCTCTGCTAATGAGCCCGTACGTGTTCATCATCATTGCGTTTAGCCTTGGACTAGGGACCACCTTAACTTTTGCTAGCTCACACTGACTTCTTGCGTGAATAGGTCTAGAAATCAATACCCTGGCCGTTATCCCCCTCATAGCCCGCCAGCACCACCCACGAGCTATTGAAGCTACTACCAAATACTTCCTTGCTCAAGCCACAGCTGCCGCCATAATTTTGTTCGCCAGCATATCGAATGCATGGATATCTGGCCAATGGGAAATCTCCCACATCTCCCACCCCCTGGCCTCCGCTACCGTAACAATGGGCCTGGCATTGAAGATTGGTCTGGCACCCGTACATTTTTGGCTTCCCGAGGTTATCCAAGGGGTAACACTGAACACAGGTCTAGTACTATCCACATGACAGAAACTCGCCCCGTTCGCTCTCATCTTGCAGGTGGCACACAACACGCACCCCTATCTACTCACAACTCTAGCCCTCTTTTCAGCTCTGATTGGAGGATGAGGAGGCCTCAACCAGACCCAACTCCGAAAGATTCTCGCATACTCCTCGATCGCCCACTTAGGTTGAATAATTCTAGTAGCCCAAATGGCACCCCAGATAACCCTTCTAGCACTGATATTATACATTACCATGACATCAGCGATATTCCTAACACTCAACAAAGTAGGCTCGACCAAGATCGCAACTCTGGCCCTAGCTTGAAGCAAAGCCCCTGCCCTTAGCACATTAGCCTGCCTTACGCTCCTCTCCCTAGGGGGACTTCCCCCCCTCACAGGATTTATGCCCAAATGACTAATCCTACAAGAACTAGTTAGCCAGGGGTTCCCCACGACGGCCGTAATCATCGCCCTGGCAGCTCTCCTTAGCCTATTTTACTACCTGCGAATTACATATGTAATGACCATAACCCTATTTCCCCAAGCCTCCCATATCCTCGCCTCATGGCGGACCCCAATAACTAAACGGCCCACTCTCCTACTATGCACAACGACCATGGCAGCAATCTGCCTTCTTCCCCTCACCCCCTCAGTCATTGCTTTACTTAACTAAGGACTTAGGATAGCACGTAGACCATGAGCCTTCAAAGCTCCAAGCAGGAGTGAAAATCTCCTAGTCCTTGAGTAAGACCTGCGAGACTCTACCTCACATCTTCTGAATGCAACCCAGACACTTTAATTAAGCTAAGGCCTTCCTAGGTGGGAAGGCCTCGATCCTACAAAATCTTAGTTAACAGCTAAGCGCCCAAGCCAGCGAGCATCCACCTACTTCCCCGCCGTCTAAAGACGAAAGGCGGGGAAAGCCCCGGTAGACACTACTCTACGTCTTCAGGTTTGCAACCTGACATGAACTTCACCACAGAGCTCTGGTAAGAAGAGGACTTAAACCTCTGTGTTCGGAGCTACAATCCGCCGCCTATGCCTCGGCCACCCTACCTGTGGCAATCACACGTTGATTTTTCTCAACAAACCATAAAGACATTGGCACCCTTTATCTGGTATTTGGTGCTTGGGCAGGGATGGTTGGCACTGCTTTGAGTCTTCTGATCCGGGCAGAGCTAAGCCAACCCGGGTCTCTCCTTGGAGATGACCAAATCTATAATGTTATCGTTACAGCGCATGCCTTTGTGATGATTTTCTTCATAGTGATGCCCATTCTGATTGGGGGGTTTGGAAACTGACTGGTTCCCCTGATAATTGGAGCACCCGACATAGCATTCCCCCGAATAAACAACATAAGCTTCTGGCTCCTCCCTCCCTCGTTTCTCCTCTTGCTCTCTTCCTCTGGAGTGGAAGCTGGAGCGGGCACAGGATGAACGGTATACCCCCCCTTGTCCGGCAACTTGGCCCACGCAGGAGCATCTGTTGATTTAACCATTTTCTCTCTACACCTGGCAGGTATTTCGTCTATTCTTGGGGCAATCAACTTTATTACCACAATTATTAATATGAAGCCCCCTGCTATCTCACAATATCAAACACCACTATTTGTCTGAGCTGTCCTTGTAACTGCCGTTCTCCTTCTGCTCTCCCTTCCTGTCTTGGCCGCCGGAATTACCATGCTGCTAACAGATCGAAACCTAAATACCACATTCTTTGACCCTGCAGGGGGCGGAGACCCAATTCTCTACCAACACCTCTTTTGGTTCTTCGGGCACCCCGAAGTATACATCCTTATTCTCCCCGGATTCGGAATGATCTCCCACATTGTGGCCTACTACGCTGGAAAAAAAGAACCTTTCGGATACATGGGAATGGTTTGAGCAATGCTATCTATTGGCCTTTTAGGCTTTATTGTATGAGCCCACCACATGTTTACGGTAGGAATGGATGTTGACACTCGAGCCTACTTTACATCAGCAACAATGATTATTGCCATCCCTACTGGAGTTAAAGTATTTAGCTGACTTGCCACCCTACACGGGGGGTCAATTAAATGGGAGGCTCCCTTCCTTTGAGCTCTAGGGTTTATCTTTCTATTTACAGTAGGCGGCCTAACTGGCATTGTCTTATCTAACTCCTCTCTGGACATTGTCTTGCATGACACATACTACGTAGTTGCACACTTTCACTATGTCCTGTCAATAGGCGCCGTATTCGCCATTATAGCTGGGTTCGTGCATTGATTCCCCCTATTCACCGGGTATACTCTCCATAGTACTTGATCAAAAATCCACTTTGGGGTAATATTCGCCGGAGTTAATATGACTTTCTTCCCTCAGCATTTCCTAGGCCTGGCAGGAATACCCCGACGATACTCCGACTACCCTGATGCCTACACCCTATGAAATACAGTATCCTCAATCGGATCACTAGTTTCCCTCGTGGCCGTTATTATGTTCCTGTTTATTTTATGAGAAGCTTTTACATCACAACGAGAGGTTGCATCAGTAGAGCTCACCACAACAAATGTAGAGTGACTGCATGGCTGCCCCCCCCCTTACCACACCTTTGAAGAACCAGCCTTCGTTCAAGTGCAGGCAAAATAACGAGAAAGGGAGGAATCGAACCCCCGTAAGATGGTTTCAAGCCAACTGCATGGCCACTCTGCCACTTCCTTAAATGAGACGCTAGTAAAACTATTACTTTGCTTTGTCAAGGCAAAATTGTGGGTTAAACCCCCACGTGACTCAACTCAGAGCTTAATGGCACATCCCTCACAAATAGGATTGCAAGACGCGGCCTCCCCTGTTATAGAAGAACTCCTACACTTCCACGACCACGCTCTAATAATCGTTGCATTGATTAGCATGTTTGTCCTTTACATTATGCTGCTATTGGTAACAACCAAGCTTACCGATAAATACATCCTGGACTCACAAGAAGTCGAAATCGTTTGAACCGTTCTGCCAGCTATCATTCTGATCGTACTCGCACTACCCTCACTACGAATTCTCTACCTTATGGACGAAATCAATGACCCTCACCTGACAATTAAAGCCATGGGCCACCAATGATATTGAAGCTATGAGTACACAGACTATGAAGATCTGGGCTTCGACTCCTACATGATTCCGACTCAGGACCTCGCTCCCGGACAATTCCGCCTCTTGGAGACAGACCATCGAATAGTGGTCCCAATAGAATCCCCAATTCGGGTCCTCGTCTCAGCAGAAGACGTGCTCCACTCCTGAGCCGTACCCTCTCTAGGAATTAAAATAGATGCAGTACCAGGACGACTTAATCAAACTGCTTTTATTGCCTCCCGCCCCGGAGTTTTTTACGGACAATGCTCCGAGATCTGCGGAGCTAATCACAGTTTTATACCAATTGTAGTAGAAGCCGTCCCCCTAGAACACTTTGAAAACTGGTCCTCGCTAATACTTGAAGACGCCTCACTAGAAAGCTAAATTGGGCCTAGCGTTAGCCTTTTAAGCTGAAGATTGGTGGCTCCCAACCACCTCTAGTGAAATGCCCCAACTCAATCCCGCCCCCTGATTCGCGATTCTTATCTTCTCCTGATTTATCTTCCTAACTCTAGTACCCCAGAAAGTATTGACCCTCGTTTTTAATAATGAACCAACACCCGGAGCAGCTGAAAAAGCTAAGCCTGGATCCTGAAACTGACCATGACATTAAGCCTCTTTGACCAATTTCTTAGCCCAACGCTCCTAGGAGTTCCTCTCATTGCCCTGGCGGTCGCACTCCCATGAGTCCTTCTCCCCGCTATAACCCCACGATGACAAAACTCTCGACTACTAGTTCTCCAAGAATGATTTATTAACCGGTTCACCTACCAGCTACTCACCCCTCTAAGCCTAGGAGGACACAAGTGGGCCATAATCTTCGCATCTCTAATATTATTTTTAATTTCTATTAATATACTAGGACTACTGCCTTACACATTTACACCAACCACCCAGCTTTCAATAAATCTTGGGTTTGCTGTCCCCCTGTGGCTCGCCACAGTAGTGATCGGGATACGAAATCAGCCAACCGCAGCCTTAGGGCACCTCCTGCCTGAAGGGACTCCGGGCCCACTTATCCCAATCCTTATTGTCATCGAAACAATTAGCCTATTCATCCGGCCCTTAGCCTTAGGGGTCCGACTAACTGCCAATCTTACAGCAGGACACCTTCTAATTCATTTAATTTCCATAGGTGTATATGGACTCCTCTCTATGATACCGACCATCGCCCTAGTGTCATACCTAATCCTGCTGCTACTCACCCTACTAGAAGTAGCTGTAGCAATAATTCAAGCATATGTATTCGTCCTCTTGTTAAGCCTGTATCTACAAGAAAACGTCTAATGGCCCACCAAGCACACGCATTCCATATGGTAGACCCAAGCCCATGACCGCTTACCGGAGCAGTTGGCGCCCTCCTGCTAACTTCCGGCACTGCAATCTGATTCCACTTCCATTCAGTCACCCTAATGACCCTAGGGCTTATTTTAACAATTCTAACCATGTACCAATGATGGCGGGATATCGTCCGAGAAGGGACCTTCCAGGGACACCACACCCCCCCCGTACAGAAAGGCCTCCGATACGGGATAATCCTGTTTATTACCTCAGAAGTGTTCTTCTTTGCAGGATTTTTCTGGGCCTTCTATCACTCTAGCCTTGCCCCCACTCCCGAGCTAGGAGGATGCTGGCCACCAACAGGTATTACTACTTTGGACCCCTTCGAAGTACCACTTCTCAATACAGCTGTTCTTCTAGCCTCCGGCGTAACCGTCACATGAGCCCACCATAGCTTAATAGAAGGAGAGCGGAAACAAGCAATTCAGTCTCTCACCCTAACAATCTTGCTGGGTTTCTACTTCACTTTCCTTCAAGCCCTAGAGTACTACGAAGCACCATTTACCATCGCAGACGGCGTCTATGGATCCACTTTCTTTGTGGCTACAGGATTTCATGGCCTGCATGTAATTATTGGATCAACATTCCTAGCCGTCTGCCTCCTCCGTCAAGTGCTCTACCACTTCACCTCCAGCCACCATTTCGGGTTTGAGGCAGCTGCCTGATATTGACACTTCGTAGATGTAGTCTGATTATTCCTCTATGTCTCTATCTATTGATGAGGATCGTAATCTTTCTAGTATAACGACACTACAGATGGCTTCCAACCATCCAATCTTGGTTAAAGCCCAAGGAAAGATAATGAGCCTGATCATAACAATTCTGATAATCACCTCCCTCTTATCTATTGTCCTGGTGGTCGTGTCTTTCTGACTACCACAAATGAACCCTGACGCGGAGAAGCTCTCCCCCTATGAATGTGGGTTCGACCCCCTAGGATCCGCCCGACTCCCCTTTTCACTGCGGTTCTTTCTTGTAGCAATCTTGTTTTTACTCTTTGACCTGGAAATTGCCCTCCTACTCCCCCTGCCCTGAGGTAACCAACTGCTTAACCCACTAAACACAATCTCATGGGCCACCGCTATCCTCGCCCTCCTCACTCTAGGTCTTATCTATGAGTGAACACAGGGGGGGCTTGAGTGAGCTGAATAGGGGATTAGTCTAACAAAGACTTTCGATTTCGGCTCAAATAATTATGGTTAAAGTCCATAATCCCCTTATGACGCCAATACATTTTAGCTTTTCTACAGCATTCGCCCTTGGCCTCATGGGCCTTGCATTCCATCGCACCCATCTTCTATCCGCCCTCCTGTGCTTAGAGGGAATGATACTATCGCTGTTCGTGGCCCTATCTCTATGGACCCTCCAAACAGAATCTACTAACTTCTCGGCAGCACCAATATTGCTTCTCGCCCTATCTGCCTGTGAAGCTAGCACAGGACTAGCACTCCTGGTAGCCACAGCACGGACTCACGGCACAGACCGACTACAAGCCTTAAATCTTCTACAATGCTAAAGATCCTCATTCCAACTCTAATGCTATTCCCTATAATCTGGGCTACCCCAAAAAAGTGATTATGAACCGCTGCAGTAGCCCATAGCCTTCTTATTGCCGCCCTCAGTCTTACTTGGCTCAGCTGACCCTCAGAGACGGGTTGGGCTTTCTCCGGACCCTATATAGCAATTGATCCTCTTTCTTCCCCCCTACTTGTGTTAACCTGCTGGCTCCTTCCCCTAATGATTCTAGCCAGCCAAAACCACACCCGTTCCGAGCCCCTCCCTCGACAGCGAGTATTTATCAGCCTTCTTGCCTCCCTCCAGGCCTTCCTTATCCTTGCATTTGGAGCCACAGAGATCTCTATGTTCTACGTTATATTCGAGGCAACATTAATCCCGACCTTAATCCTCATTACCCGATGAGGTAATCAAGCAGAGCGACTAAATGCAGGCGTCTATTTCTTATTCTACACCTTAGCAGGGTCCCTTCCTCTACTTATTGCCCTGCTGATCCTGCAGAACTCACTAGGGAGTCTTTCGATAATTACACTGAACTTCAGCCAACCCCTGACCCTGTCCTCCTGAGGGGACAAAATCTGATGAGCCGGCTGCCTAGTAGCCTTCTTAGTAAAAATACCTTTATATGGAGTACACCTGTGACTACCCAAAGCACATGTGGAGGCCCCGATTGCGGGGTCAATAGTCCTAGCCGCAGTCCTACTAAAACTAGGCGGCTATGGAATAATCCGGATGTCATCAATCCTTGATCCTCTAACTAAGGAAATGGCATACCCCTTCATTGTACTCGCCCTATGAGGGATTATCATAACCGGGTCGATCTGCCTACGCCAAACAGACCTGAAGTCGCTGATCGCCTATTCATCAGTAAGCCATATGGGCCTGGTGGCCGCGGGGATCCTGGTCCAAACCCCCTGAGGCCTAACTGGAGCAATCATCTTAATAATTGCCCATGGCCTGGTATCCTCAGCCCTCTTCTGCTTAGCAAATACAACCTACGAGCGCACACACAGCCGAACCCTCCTTCTGTCCCGAGGTCTACAAATGCTCCTGCCTCTCACAGCCACCTGATGATTCGTTGCTAACCTGGCCAACCTCGCACTCCCCCCACTCCCCAACCTAATAGGCGAAATTATAATCATTACAACCATATTCAGTTGATCCCCCTGGACCCTAATTTCCACAGGGCTCGGAACGCTAATTACAGCTGGATACTCCCTCTATATATTTTTGATTACCCAACGAGGCCCAGTGCCCGCCCACCTCATTGGCCTGACTCCCTATCATACACGAGAACACCTCCTAATCGCCCTCCACCTTATTCCGGTCGTACTACTTACCCTAAAACCAGAATTTATATGAGGGTGGTTTTACTGCCGGTATAGTTTAACAAAAACACAGGATTGTGATTCCTGGGATAAGAGTTCAAACCTCCTTACCTGCCGAGAGAGGCTAGTAGCAACAGAGACTGCTAATCCCTGCCCCCGCAGTTAGAGTCTGCGGCTCACTCGGCCTCTGAAGGATAACAGCAATCCGTTGTCTTAGGAACCAAAAACCCTTGGTGCAAATCCAAGCGGAAGCTATGCAGACTCCCCTAATCCTAACTTCCTCACTGACATTAATTCTAGCCCTACTAACCTACCCGATTATCACGACAATTAACCCCATCCCCAAGCCCCCTACTTGGGCCACTACCCATGTAAAAGCTGCGGTCAGCACTGCTTTTATCGTCAGTCTTCTTCCCCTATTCATTTTCTTGGACCAAGGAACAGAAACAATCATTACCACCTGGCACTGAATAAACACGTCTACTTTTAACATCAATATTAGCTTGAAGTTTGACTCCTACTCAATTATCTTTACCCCCATTGCCTTGTATGTGACATGATCTATCCTTGAGTTCGCCTCGTGGTATATGCACGCCGACCCGCACATAAGCCGATTTTTCAAGTATCTATTGATGTTTCTTATTGCCATGATTATCCTCGTTACAGCTAACAATATATTTCAACTATTTATTGGCTGAGAAGGCGTGGGGATTATGTCATTCCTGCTTATCGGCTGATGACAAGGACGAGCCGACGCGAATACTGCTGCACTGCAAGCCGTCCTATACAACCGAGTCGGGGACATTGGGCTAATCATGGCTATAGCCTGATTTGCGATAACCCTGAACTCCTGAGACATACAGCAAATCTTTTCCCTATCACATAACGTGGACACAACCCTCCCCCTACTGGGACTAATCCTCGCCGCAACAGGAAAATCAGCACAGTTCGGACTTCACCCATGGTTGCCTTCCGCAATGGAGGGCCCCACACCAGTATCTGCCCTACTTCACTCAAGTACTATGGTGGTAGCTGGAATCTTTCTCCTCATTCGCCTTCATCCTCTTACCCATAACAACCAAATGGCCCTGACTATCTGCCTGTGCCTAGGCGCCCTTACTACCCTATTTACTGCCATCTGTGCCCTTACACAAAATGATATCAAAAAAATTGTGGCATTCTCCACCTCCAGCCAATTAGGACTAATAATAGTTACCATCGGACTTGATCAGCCTCAATTGGCCTTCTTCCATATCTGTACCCACGCCTTCTTTAAAGCAATGCTATTCCTCTGTTCCGGATCCATCATCCATAGTCTCAACGACGAGCAAGATATCCGAAAAATAGGCGGAATAAGTAACCTAGCCCCATTTACCTCAGCCTGCTTAACAATCGGTAGCCTAGCTCTTACGGGAACCCCCTTCCTAGCAGGCTTTTTCTCCAAAGATGCCATCATTGAGGCCCTGAACACCTCCTACCTGAACGCCTGAGCCCTCGCTTTAACACTAATTGCGACCTCCTTTACCGCTGTATATAGCTTTCGGATCGTGTTTTTCGTTGCCATGGGGACCCCCCGGTTTCCTCCCCTATCCCCCATTAATGAAAATGACCCAGCAGTTATCAACCCCATCAAACGCCTGGCCTGGGGCAGCATTGTAGCAGGACTAGTTATTACCTCGAATATTCTTCCTATGAAAACCCCCATTATAACAATGCCCCCTCTCCTGAAAGTGGCGGCTCTGGCTGTTACAATCACTGGCCTTCTAACGGGTTTTGAACTGGCGTCCCTAACGTCTAAACAACTGAAGCCGACACCCAATGTTAAACCCCACAACTTCTCTAACATGCTAGGCTACTTCCCGATGATTGTCCACCGCCTAAGCCCTAAAATAGGCCTAACCCTAGGACAAGCGATGGCTAATCAGCTAGTAGACCAAGCATGATTTGAAGCAATTGGGCCAAAAGGACTTGCCCGCGTACAACTAAAAATGTCAACAACCATTAGCGACGCCCAGCACGGTAGCGTTAAAGTCTTTCTCACAATGTTCCTTATGACCCTAGGACTGACCTGCTTAATAACCCTGGGCTACGGAGTTCGCAGGGCCCCCCGACATAAGCCTCGAGTCAACTCTAATACTACAAATAAGGCTAAAAGCAAAACTCAGGCACAAAAGAACATTATCATACCCCCTGGAGAATACAGCATTGCAACCCCCGCAATATCTGCCCGGACAACTAAAAACTCTTTAACACTACTCAATGCCCCTGCACTATGCTCATAAGCCCCTAGCCCAAGATACAAGGACCCCAACACTGCTAGTCCAATATAGAACATTGCATACTCCAACACCGAATGATCCCCCCAACTCTCAGGATGTGGATCGGCCGCCAAGGCGGCTGAGTACCCAAAAACGACTAGCATCCCCCCCAAGTAAATTAAAAACAGAGTTAAAGCAAGGAACGGCAAACCAAACGTCGCCAGAATCGCACAACCTACCCCTGAAGACAGTACTAGACCGAAGGCCCCAAAGTAAGGAGCCGGGTTCGAAGCAACCCCCACCATCCCCAGAATAAACGCGGAAAACATAATACCCACAGTACTTAACATAATTTCTGCCCGGACTTTAACCGAAACCAATGACTTGAAAAACCACCGTTGTAATTCAACTACAGAAACCCTTAATGGCAAGCCTCCGAAAAACCCACCCACTCCTAAAAATCGCTAACGACGCAGTAGTTGATCTCCCAGCTCCCTCCAATATCTCGGTCTGATGAAACTTCGGATCTCTCCTAGGGCTTTGTTTGGCATCACAAATCTTGACAGGACTCTTCCTGGCTATGCACTACACCTCTGATATCGCAACCGCATTTTCATCAGTTACACACATCTGCCGTGACGTCAATTACGGGTGACTGATCCGTAATGTGCACGCAAACGGAGCATCCTTTTTCTTCATGTGCATCTACGCCCATATCGGCCGAGGACTCTACTATGGCTCCTACCTATACAAAGAAACCTGAAACATCGGAGTTATCCTGTTATTACTAGTCATAATGACGGCCTTCGTTGGCTATGTCCTTCCTTGGGGACAAATGTCCTTCTGAGGCGCTACAGTTATTACAAACCTGCTATCTGCCGTACCTTACGTAGGGAACGAGCTCGTTCAATGAATTTGAGGCGGTTTTTCCGTAGATAACGCCACCCTCACTCGATTTTTCGCCTTCCACTTCTTGTTCCCATTCGTAATCGCAGGAGCCACCATCCTACACCTCTTATTTCTACACGAGACAGGATCTAACAACCCTGCGGGGCTAAACTCAGACGCTGATAAAATTTCATTCCACCCATACTTTTCTTACAAAGACCTGCTGGGCTTCGCAGTTATGCTCCTGGCCTTGACATCCCTAGCCCTTTTCTCACCCAACCTACTAGGAGACCCAGAGAACTTCACGCCCGCCAACCCTTTAGTAACACCCCCTCACATTAAGCCCGAGTGATATTTCCTCTTTGCCTACGCCATCCTTCGATCCATCCCTAACAAACTCGGAGGAGTACTAGCCCTGTTATTCTCTATCCTAGTACTTATGGTTGTGCCCATCTTGCACACCTCAAAACAGCGAGGCCTCACCTTTCGGCCTCTTACTCAATTCCTCTTCTGAACTCTAGTAGCAGACGTCATTATTCTTACATGAATCGGAGGAATGCCTGTCGAACATCCCTTTATTATCATCGGCCAAGTGGCCTCCGTAATCTACTTCGCCCTGTTCCTTATTCTCGCCCCGCTGGCAGGGTGAGTAGAGAACAAGGCCTTAGAATGAAACTGCCCTAGTAGCTTAACTCTAAAGCGCCGGTCTTGTAAGCCGGAGATAGGAGGTTAAAATCCTCCCTAGGGCCCAGAGAAGAAAGGTTTTAACTTCCACCCCTAACTCCCAAAGCTAGAATTCTAAATTAAACTATTCTCTGCCCGGCCCGCAGCGCCAAACATATGCACTCAGTTAAATAATGAAGAAGTGCATCTAGAATGATAGTACGTAATGCATGCCACATATCATGTACATCGCGTACACATGGCATAATACATACTATGTATCATGTTACATATATTGTGGTATAGTACATACTATGTATTATATTACATATATTGTGGTATAGTACATACTGTGTATTATATTACATATATTGTGGTATAGTACATACTATGTATTATATTACATATATTGTGGTATAGTACATACTATGTATTATATTACATATATTATGGTATAGTACATACTATGTATTATATTACATATATTATGGTATAGTACATACTATGTATTATATTACATATATTATGGTATAGTACATACTATGTATAATCACCAATAGAATATGTAAAGACAAACAGGGAATGCGCTAAACATAAGGTATACTAAACCATTATATCTCTTTATCTTAAACTGAAGCCACGACTACATTTCTCAATGGCCATCCCCATTCACTTCTCGAGCGTATTTTCCATGCGTTCTTCACCTAAAATAGGCACTAATGAATACGTCTAAATAAGAACCGAGCAATGAACTAAATAATTGCATATCATGAATGATAAGATCACGGACAATAACTGTGGGGGTTTCACCCGGTGAACTATTCCTGGCATTTGGTTCCTATTTCAGGTCCACCGAGATAACTGATCCTCCCTCGTGAAACTGCTAAGACATAAGTTAATGTTGGAGTACTATCGACTCGTTACCCACCAAGCCTAGCACTCTTTTAAAGGCATTTGGTATTTTTTCTCTCCGGTCACTTTCACTTTACATTTGACGAATCCCTCCTAATGCCAACCCTCAGGGTTGAACATTTCCTTGCTAGCAAGAAAGAAGGTGAAAGCCTCAAAGACTTAGACGGAAGAGTTGCATAACTGATATCAGGTACATAAGCATTGCTAAATAACCTTAATCTTTCCATTATTACTGCCCCCCTTCTTAACCAAGCGAGAAGGTTTATTCGCGATCAAACCCCCTTACCCCCTACGCCCTAAGAGTCCTATGATTCATGTCAAACCCCAAAACCATGAAAAGTCTCGACTGGCGCTTCCAACGAATTTTGATACGTGTTGATTATTATAGTGTTGCAAAAAATGTCACTGTGTA